AGATAGGTCGTCAATTCGGCATTGGATAAAAAAGGGCAGAGTGCCCCTTTTTCTAGTAAATAGTTCAAACCATTTTATCGATATGAGTGTTCTATATCAGATAAATTCTACATTAGCTATTTCCCGTTTAAAGGATTTCGGTACTAATAACTAATATAGTTGTAGAAAGAGTACCCCTTTTTGCCTGGACTTCAAGCAGTTTAGCTTTAACCGTGTTAATAGTCTCACATTATTGGTTTATAGAGAATCAAAGTTGATTTACCAATGAGTCGCGAAATGCTATGGTTCTTTCATATGATTTCTGAATTTATTCAGAAGTAATTCGTCGAGATCGTGCACCCTTTTCTTATTTATCCGAAAATAATAAAAAATATTCTAAAGTGCAGCCGGATAGATCCAATCTATTCTTGAAATAGACAACTCGCACACACTCCCTTTCCAAAAAAAATCAAAACACCAACCACTACAGTTAGATTTATTAGATTTGTTGCTAAAATATCGGTATTAAGCCCGAAACTGCCAGCAGATGGCCAGTGAGCTAAAAAAACGAAAGAATGGGTTACATTTTTCATATGCTCTCCTCTTATAGATAGGACGAACAAAGAACAAAGTTTTTGATCACTTACTTCGCTCGCCCTTTTTTGATCGGTTTTTTTAATGCAAATAGATTTAATCTAGTAATTTCTTTTAGATTAAGTCTTAGGTCTTGTTTGATCTGTGAAAGAAAGACCCTCTTTGTTGAAATGTTCCAAAAATTCCTAAAATAAAAGGAATAAAGTATCTAATCGAAAGAACTTATTTCATTTTTTAGGATTAAACAAAAGGGTTCGCAAATAAAAGCGCTAGTGCCACAACTAGTCCATAAATTGTTAAAGCTTCCATAAAAGCTAGACTAAGCAATAAAGTACCTCGTATTTTACCTTCTGCTTCTGGCTGTCTCGCAATACCTTCTACAGCTTGTCCTGCAGCAGTACCTTGACCAACTCCAGGCCCAATAGAAGCAAGCCCTACGGCCAATCCAGCAGCAATAACAGAAGCAGCAGCAATTAGTGGATTCATGGTGAGTTCCTCGTGTCAAAAAAAAAAGAAATGGTTAAGGATACAATCAACCAAGAAATTCTTACTTCATAAGGTCTATTGGGAAGAAGTATACTTCTAAGCTCTATCTCTATTGTGGAGAAGTCACTAAAAAAGTACAAATTGAAATGATAATGTGAATTGTCTGAACTACATAGAAGAGAATTCCATATATTGGATTAGATAATGAATTTAACCTAAGAATATATAATACCCTATATACATTTGTTTCTTCTATTTTGTTTGCATATTTTCTCATTTTCTATTGAATCGGGTTCTAAAATCATTGCTTAAAGCGGAAACCCGCACAAAAGATGACTCCACTTATAGACATTAAGGATATTATATATAGTATAGATCTAGCCTGACTCCACCCTCCTTACTGCATATATACTGTGACAATTCCATAATATAGTCTATATCTCTCTCCTACAACTCTAAGTTGTATATTCATATGCATTTCTAACTATTTTTTTGCAACCAAGCGGATTATCTGGAACCCTGCATGAATTGAGTTAAGCTGAAAAAAAAAGACTATTTTAAAAACTAGTCAATTCAATGATGACCCTCCAAGGATTCACCTATATAGGCTGCGGCTAATGTTGCAAAAATAAGAGCTTGAATACCGCTAGTAAATAATCCAAGAAACATGACAGGTATAGGGACTACTAAGGGGACTAAAGAAACAAGAACAACAACGACTAATTCATCCGCCAATATATTCCCGAAAAGTCGAAAGCTAAGCGATAATGGTTTTGTGAAATCCTCTAGGATGTTAATTGGTAAAAGGATTGGAGTTGGTTTAATATATTTCTCGAAATAGCTCAATCCTTTTTTGCTAAGACCCGCATAAAAATATGCTGCTGACGTGAGTAAAGCTAAAGCAACAGTAGTATTTATATCATTCGTGGGCGCTGCTAATTCCCCATGGGGTAACTCTATAATTTTCCAAGGTAAAAGAGCACCCGACCAATTCGAAACAAAAATAAAAAGGAACATAGTTCCAATAAAAGGAACCCAGGGACCAGATTCTTCTCCAATCTGAGTTTTGCTCAAGTCTCGAATAAACTCAAGGACATATTCAAAGAAATTCTGACCGTCCGTCGGGACGGTTTGTGGATTCCGAACAGCTATGACAACTGAACCTAGCAAGATAGTAATTACGACCCAAGAAGTGATGAGTACTTGGGCATGAATTTGGAAACCTCCTATTTGCCAATAGAAGTGTTGGCCTACTTCTACACCCGATATATCGTATAACCCCTTGAGTGTTTTAATGGAACAAGGTATAATATTCATATTGTCCTCTGATAAAAATTGAACTTCAAAAAAGGAATTCTTTTGATTCAACCATCTCTTTCTCAACTTAGCAACTTGAAGTATTAATCTTATATTTAGGATACCAAGAAAGCACATCAGATCATAATATATATCAATACCCTCTAATATATATCAATATTCCCCTTTTTTTTTCTATACAAAAAAAAAAGAATAGTAAGTGATTCCATAAATCTACGTTGTTGCCCAAGAATTCACTATTCTTCTTAATCAATGATTTCTTATATAGAGAGAACGGCCCTCACAAATTGCAAATACTAATTTGTTAAGAATCAATCGAATTGAAGTCATAGTGTCGTCGTTGGCAGGAATCGATATATTCGCGAGATCTGGGTCGCAATTTGTATCGACTAAAGAAATAGTAGGAATCCCCAAAATGGCACATTCCCGAAGAGCTATATACTCTTTTTGCTGATCAAGGACGATCACAATGTCTGGCAATCTCGTCATATATTTGATCCCGCCGAGATATCTTTGCAAGGTAGATAATTTTCTCTTCAAAATTGCCACATCTCTTTTTGGGAGATGTTGGAATTTCCCCTTTTTTTCTTCCGCTCTTAAGTCTCTAAATTGAGAAAGTCTAGTTTTCGTAATCGACCAATTAGTTAACATACCACTGAACCACTTTTTATTAACATAATGACAACGAGCCCTTATTGCAGCTGATGCTACTAAATCCGTTGCTCTTTTTTTTGTACCAACAATTAAGAAACTTTTTCCCTGACTTGCTGCATCAAACACTAAATCACAAGCTTCTGATAAAAAACGAGCCGTTCTAGCGAGATTTATAATATGAGTACCTTTGCGCTTTGCCGAAATGTAAGGGGCCATTTTCGGATTCCATTTCTTAATACCATGACCAAAATGAACTCCTGCTTCTATCATCTCTTTCAAATTGATGTTCCAATATCTTCTTGTCATTTTTTCCACACTTCCTTTTGATTTTTTCTTTTTTTTTTCATACTACCATTCCATTACGGAATTTTTTTCTTTTTGAAGATTAAGAAAGATCCGAAATAGCTTGAAATAAATAATAATAGTTCCGAAGGAACCTTCTACTGAGAGTTGGCCATTGATACATCATATAAACATAACCTTAATGAATTAACTGAACTTCTTTTACTTACTTAAAATAAAAAATCGAATATAAAATTTGACCTATTAGTGTTCTAAGTTCAAAAGTAAAGTATAAAAATCTCCTTTATGTATCCTTAAATCGTATAAATGGGGGTAAATGGGGATTCTGATGTCTCATAGAAATTGTTTTTTACGTCAGAATCTGAAGAAACTAATTCTGTATGGAGAAACAAAAAATCTCTCATTTCCGACGCGAATAGATTTTGTTTTTGAATTTCGAAATAAAGGTTCTTGTCTTGTGGGGAACGATGCACAAATTTTTGGAATCCGGTACCAACAGGTATAATCCCCCCCAGAACTACGTTTTCTTTCAACCCTTTCAACCAATCAATCCGACCTCGTAGGGCAGCTTTAGCTAAAACTCGAGAAGTTTCTTGAAAACTTGCTTCAGATATGAAACTTTGGGTATTCAGGGAAGCCCTTGTTATTCCCAATAAGATTGCCCGATAATAGATCGATTCATCCAAAGCTCGCCCTGCTCTTTCCGCTCGCAATAGTCCGATTAATTCCCCAGGTGAAAAAACATTAGACATTCCATCTTCGGAAACCCGCACTTTTGATGTTACTTGGCGTATAATAATCTCTATATGTCTATTATGGATCTGTACCCCTTGGGATCGATAAACCTTTTGTATTTTATTAACCAAAGAGATACGACTTTGAGCTATGGTTAGCTCAGCTCCAATCAAGAATCCCCAGGGGACTCCAAGAATTCTTGGTATACGCTCATTCCAATCCTCAATTCTCCTTTCGAGATTCGGAGATAATGAATCAATTGAACGCGCTTCAAAGATTTGTTCCACTTTTGGAAGACCCTGCGTTATGTCACTAGATCTCGATTTTTCATATATAAACGTAACTAACCTATCCCCCTTGTAAAGGATTGCTCCATAATGCCCATTAACAGTTGCTCCTGTAGTGGCCAAATAAGGTTTAGCTGCTCTTATAACAAAGGAATCCATATTAACAATGAAAATTTGGCCAGATTTTTTTATGTGCGATTTAAATATACATACATTTTCACAAATAAATTGTCCAAGGTGAATTATTGGCGATGTCTCCTCCCAAGAATCATGATGGACAACGTGACAATTCAAAAGGAATGGATCCAACATTATGTTACTATCGAAATTAAAAATCCTTTGATTTTCATCCATTAAAGAGTATTTAAGTCCTTGAAGTACTTGGAAGGTTTGTTTCAAATTGTCAAGGAACAAATATTTTTTTAACAGGATCTGATTATGCGTTAGTAAATAGTAAGATGAAGAAAAATTCGATATACTGGGTACAATAGCGCCTAAGGGCCCAAAAATTTCTCGAATAGGAATTCTAGGATTCAATTTTTTTATCTCATTGGGATGTTTTGAATTCTTGAATAAACCAATTCGAGAACAGTTGGATGCTGACAAAATCATCAAAGATTGGTATTCCTTATTTCGATTCAACACGGTGCCAATAGCTTCTTGATGTTGGCTAAATGATTCAATCTTCGCCTTGGAATAAAAGGAATTTATATTGGTGCGATCTAACCTATTATGGGGAATCGGCCCTTCACTTGTCCTATCATACCGTTTTCGTATATATGAAATAGTGCACTTGACTAACTCAATTCTTAGGAAATCGCGAATAAGATCATTTGCTCGTACCTCAACAAGGGAAGCACCAGCCTTCTCTTTTTCTTCTTGTTCCCAATTCACTACTAAGCAAGTTCTAACAAATTGACTATTTGTGTGATAAATTCTTTGAGTTAATTTGCTATTTTCATGAGAAATAAAATTGACAAGTCGAAGTTGTAGATTATCTTCTTCTTGCAAGAGATCCTGCGGGAAAAGTGTTGCTAAATTTCTCCCTTCGTCCATTTCATATGCGACTGCAGGGCGAATGGAAACAAAATACTTTTCCTTGCTCTTGAGAATTTTTTTCCGTTGAACATAGACCCAATTTTTCCTTTTTTTTGATTCCTTAGAATCTTTTTTTTGTCTTTCTGGTGGTATCAAACAGCCACCTAATACCTTATCCGCCTCGTCAGGAAAATGAATATCCCCGGAAAATATTTTGAGTTCTGTATGGCTTTTTTTTCTCTTCACTCGGACCAGTCCACCTAGTCGACTTCTTGTATTTTTTGTAAGTTGTGTATCCACTCCAATAATACTATTGTCAAGTACCTTTAGGGATGAAGATCTCGGCAGGATATGCAGTTCTTGAAGAATGAAAAAAAACCGATCTACTTCTTTTTGGTATTTTAGACTAAATTCTTTTGTTCCTCGATGCTCAATCAAACCCTCTTTTTTTAAGATAGAATCTTCCTCTGGGCTCTCGTATTCGTCCTCGGAGTCTTCTTCTAAGTCTTCTTCTAAAGTCCCGTATTTATCCTCTGAGCTTGCCCCCGGGCTCCCATATTCGTCTTCTGAGTCTTCCTCTCGAGTTCCATATTTGCCCTCTCGGGTCCTATATTTGCTCTCTGGGCTCCCATATTCGTCTTCTGAGTCTTTCTCTAAAGTCCCATATTCGTTCTCTGGGCTTCCATATTCGTCTTCTAGGGTTTCATATTCGTATTCGCCCTCTCGGGTCCTATATTCGTCTTCTAGGGTCTCATATTCGTATTCTGAGTCTTCTTCTCGAGTCCTATATTCTTCCTCTAGGGTCCTATATCTAAATTTAACAATTCCTGAACCCTTTTTATCTTTTCTGTATCGTGGATCGTCAAAATAAGCAAAAATAGTATTTCTACGTAAAACACCCATAAAGGGTATTTCAATCGAAATCCCCAAACAGGATTTTAGTTCTTTCTCTTGTTCTTGATGATATTGTAATGGAATGACGAATCTATTTCTTCGCTTTTTCGCCAACAAATCTGAATTCTCTTTAAAAATAGAAGGATAGATCAAATTCCAATGTCCATTGGCCATGATTCGATCCGACGTTGAATAATCAAAAATTTCCCTATCTTTTTTACCATAAGTATTCATTTGATCTTGATCCTTGTGGAGTGAAAAAGAAGCTATACTGGATCCGCATCTACTTACTGACAATATCCATAAATGGCTTGTTTTTGGTAATCGACGAAGATTACCATATTGATATTCGGACGCATGGTAAACATCAGTGCTCCAGTGCATTTCGCCGTCTGATTCGGAATAAATATGCTTTTGTACCCTTTCTTTAAAATGTAAAGTGGAGGTTCCGGAACGAATCTCCGCAATTACTTGTTCGGATTTTACATATTGATCATTTTGCACTAGAATCAAGCTTTTTGAGGGAATATTCACACTATATAGAATATCCTGACTCTGAATAGTTACATGCAAGTCTATATAACATAGAAAAGCAGGCTGTCCATGACGGGTACGTGTGGGGTGAACCAAGTTCTCAGTGAATTGTATTTTTCCATTCGAAGGGGATCGTACAAGGTCGGCAGTACCCCCTGTGAATACTCCGCCAGTATGAAAAGTTCTTAATGTTAGTTGAGTACCCGGCTCCCCAATTGATTGACCCGCAATAATACCTACGGCTTCTCCCAATTCGACCAGATCACTATGAGTAGGACTCCGGCCATAACATAATTGACAGATCCAAGAAGTGCTCCGGCAAGTAAAGGGGGTTCTAATATATATTGGTTGTGCTCGAAATGGTTGTGCTCGAAAGGCAGTTATGAATCGATTGACTAATCCAATTCCAATATCTTGATTTCGAGCGGCAATGCATCGGGAACCGATATATATATCGTCTGCTAATACACGACCAATTAGTGTTTGGACAAAAAGTTTTTCTGTCATACCATTTTGAGGACTGACAGAAATACCTCGGATAGTACCACAATCTCTTCTACGCACAATAATATGTTGAACTACTTCAACAAGTCTACGTGTAAGATATCCAGCATCTGCTGTTCGTACAGCAGTATCTACAACCCCTTTGCGAGCTCCATAGCAGGAAATGATATATTCTGTCAAAGAAAGTCCCTCGCGTAAATTGCTTTGAATAGGTAAATCAATCATTTGTCCTTGAGGGTCCGCCATTAATCCTCTCATACCTACTAATTGGTGTACCTGAGATGCATTTCCTCTGGCTCCTGAAAAAGACATTAGATAGACTGGATTAGAAGGATCCGTTATCCGAAAATTAGAATTCATTTCTTGTTTCAAATATTCACTTGTCGCATACCATATCTCAACGGATTGGCGTAATTTTTCTACCGCGTGTATCGCCCCATAATAATAGTGTTTCTCCAAAAGAAAACTCTGTTCTTCCGCGTCTTGGACTAACCATCCCTTGGAGGGTATTGTTAAAAGATCCTCAATTCCTAACGAAATCGATGTAGTAGTGGCTTGATGGAAGCCCAGAGTCTTTAGTTGATCCAGTATATGGGATGTATATCCCATTCCGAAATGATCTATTAATCTGCTAATAAGTCGTTTCATACCAGTTCCATCTATCTCTTTATTATGAAAGACCAGATTGGCCCGTTCCGCCATACATAAGTACCCCCTTTTCGGCTGAGTAGGATTCGACAATTGCTGAGTAGGATTCGACAATGGGCCTGAGTCAGTGATTCGAAAATTTAATTAACTTCATTTCCTTAATCTCAATCTGAATTAGTGCGGCAAAACTGATGCTACTAGGGAAATCGGAATGCCCCCCGAAAGGGGAGGGGCATCGCCGAATCTAACTTCCTTGTTTAGATAGTGTATGAATAGGCCTGACTAAATCCTTGTATGGCTTCCTCTATTTCTCTATAAAAGGAAATATGACCAAGAGTGGTTCGAATATATATAGAACGAATTTCTTTTTTTCTATTTCCCACTATTAGATAGTGGGCATAAATCTCATGAAAAGTCCCCAAAGATTCATATTGAACTTCAATCGGAACTTCTCTTGACCCAATGACGCGTTGATCCAGTTTCCATCGTAGCCACAAGGGACTGTCTAAACTGATGAGTTTCTGTCTATAAGCTCCCAGTGCATCATAAGAACTAGAAAAGTGGGGTTCTTTATCTTTCGCATTGTAATTAACTTTTTGATTTGGATAGTTTCCGCAACTATTATATCTATTTGCACAAATACCTCGGCGGTTTCCAATCGTTAATACATAAAGCCCGATAAGCATGTCTTGGGTTGGTACGCAAATAGGATCTCCAATAGCGGGAGATAAGAGATTCATATGAGAAAACATAAGTAAACGGGCTTCCGCCTGAGCTTCCAAGGATAAAGGTAGATGAACAGCCATTTGATCCCCATCAAAGTCCGCATTGAAACCTTTACACACTAATGGGTGTAAAGAAATAGTACGCCCCTCTACTAAAGTGGGTTGAAAGGCCTGTATTCCTAATCTATGCAGGGTAGGTGCTCTATTTAACAGTACAGGATGTCCCCGCATAACTTCTTGAAGTATTTCCCATACAATGGGTTCCTTTTCCCAAATTTTCCTTTTAGCAATCCTGACATTAGAAGTAGCGCGTTTCGTGATTAAATCGCGAATTACAAATAGCTGAAAAAGCTTTATTGCTATCTCTAGAGGTAATCCACATTGATGTAATGAAAGCGAAGGACCCACAACAATGACAGAACGCCCCGAGTAATCAACCCGTTTCCCAAGCAGAGTCTCGCGAAACCTTCCTTCTTTACCTTCAATTACATCTGAAAGTGATTTGTATACTTTATTGTGACCATCCCTCATCGGTTGCCCACGGGACCCGCTATCAAGAAGTGTATCCACGGCTTCTTGTACCAATTTTTCCTGGCACATTACTAAATCTGCTGGCGCTAATTCACTTCTTTTTAATAGATAGGCAAGGTTGTTGTTCCGACGAATAACTCTCTTATAAAGTTCATTAATGTCCGAAGTCACTACTTTATCTCCAGACCTATAAACAATGGGTCTCAATTCGGGAGGAAGAACTGGTAATAAGCACAAAACCATCCATTCTGGTTCTACATTTGTTTGAATAAAATGTTTCGCCAATTGCATGCGTCTAATCAAAAAAACTTTTCTTATTCGTCTTTTTCTATCTTCCCATTCATCTCCACTATACCCCTCGTCTTCTAATTCCTTCCATTCGACCAAGGAATTCTCTATAATAATTCGCAAATCCAAATCTGCTAATTGTTCTCTAATAGCACCTGCTCCTGTCGCAATTTCCCGATTTCGAAATGTTGCAAAGCCTGGGGTAGAAAAAAAGGGAGAAATGCTGTGGTTACAGGATGCAATTTCTTCTTCGAATAAACCTCGTAATCGTAAAAAAGTAGGTTTTTTAGTGCTGGGCCTAGCAAAAGAGAAATCGCCGTATACTAGGCCCTCCAACTTCTTAAGAGGTTTATCTAAAAGATTCGCGATATAACTAGGAAGACCTTTCAAATACCACACATGAGTCACGGGACATGCGAGTTTGATGTATCCCATTTGATATCTTCGTATCCGAGAATCCACAAATTCTACCCCGCATTTTTGGCAAAATCTTTCGTCTTCGTTTTCAGCTCCGCTCGCTCGAGAATTGCCACAAGCGCAAATTCCGCTTTTTATGGGCCCAAAGATTCTTTCGCAAAACAATCCATCTTTTTCTGGTTTATCGGTTTTATAATGAAAAGTAGAGGGCCTTGTGACTTCGCCAACGACTTCTCCATTAGGTAGGTTTTTGTTAGCCCAAGCCTTTATTTGTTGAGGGGAAACGAGTCCAATTTGAAGTTGTTGATGTTTATATTGGTCAATCATAAAATAGAAATAAGAAAAGAATTTATATTTATTCCGATCAAACTTCCTCCCTAGTAACCTGGAAGTTCTTCTCAGATACAAGGAAATGATTCAGTTCTAGAGCCAAAGATCGTAGTTCTCGAACGAGCACTCGAAAAGATTCTGGAGGATCCTCGTGATTAGGTATTCGTTTTCCCCAGATTGTAGCATTAAGTATTTCTTGGCGAGCTATAAGATGGTCAGATTTATAAGTAAGTATCTCTTGTAAAATATGAGCAACACCAAATCCTTCTAAAGCCCAAACTTCCATTTCTCCTACTCGTTGTCCCCCTTGCTTGGCTCTTCCTCTAACGGGTTGTTGTGTAACAAGTGAGTAGGGCCCAGTAGAACGCCCATGAATTTTCTCATCAACTTGATGAATTAATTTTAAGATATAAGACTTCCCTATTAGAACAGGTTGTTCGAAGGGGTTTCCTGTTCTTCCATCAAATATTCTGCTTTTTCCCGGGTACTCGGGTTCAAATACCCATGGATTTTTTGTTTCTTTACTGGCTTCATATAATTCTGAAAACACAAGTTTTCTTGAAGCTTCTTGCTCATATCTCTCATCAAAGGGTGCTATTCTATAATGTTTCTTTAGCAGATCCCCCGCTAATCCGAGCGAGCTTTCAAATATTTGTCCCACATTCATTCGGGAGGGTACTCCTAAGGGATTGAAGACCATATCAACAGGTGTTCCATCTTGCAAATAGGGCATATCTTGCCTAGGCAAAATTTTGGAAATGATCCCCTTATTCCCATGTCTTCCAGCTACTTTATCCCCAACTTTGATTTCACGTTTCTGTAAAATATATACACGAACCATTATGTCTAGGGGGTCCCTCTGGATCCATTTCACATCGATAACGCGCCCTCTTCCACCTATAGGTAATTTGAGAGAAGTTTCTTTTGAAGTGGATACCTCAAGGCCAAATATGGCCCGTAATAATCCAGCTTCCGCGATATATGACGATTCACTCGCTATCTGAGGCGTTAATTTACCTACTAAAATATCACCCGTTTCTACCCAGGATCCCAACCTAACCACTCCATTTCTGTCCAAATTGCGGAGTAAATGTTCTTCTAGATGTGGTATTTCTTTAGTGATTTTTTCAGCGGAGCCTTGGCTTGTCGTATCCGTCTGAATTTCATATTTCCGGATGTGAAAAGAGCTATAAATATCCTCATATACCAAACGTTCGCTAATTAGTACTGCGTCTTCAAAATTGTAACCTTCCCAGGGCATATAAGCTACTAATACGTTTTTTCCTAAAGCAAGTTCCCCCCCAACTGTAGCAGCTCCCTCTGCTAAAATTTGTCCTTTTTTAATGGATTTACCCCGTGGAACCCGCGGTTTTTGGTGCATACAAGTATTTTTGTTAGAGCGGCGGTGGTTAACTAAAGGAATACTTAGAGTCTTCCCACTACTTGATAAAAGGATCTTATGACTATCAGTAGAAACGATCTTTCCCTCGCGTTCGGCTATAACGGAAACCCTCGAATCTAGAGCTGTTTGGCGTTCCAATCCAGTTCCAACAATGCACTTCTCGGACCGAGAAAGGGGAACTGCTTGGCGCTGCATATTAGAACTCATTAAAGCTCGATTCGCATCATTGTGCTCAATAAAAGGAATGAGAGAACCTCCAATAGAAAAATATTGGAAAGGAAAAATACTTCTAACATGAATCTGTTCCCATGCAATAGTCAGGAATTCTTGACGGTATCTAGCTGGAACAACCTGCTCTTCCTGAATACCTTGATTCAAGGACAAAGAATTTCCTGCTGCTATCATATAATATTCATCTCTATTTGGTGATAGATAAACCACCTGTCTCGCTTTTTTTTTTTTTTCTTTCTCAGCAGATATTTCATAAAACGGGCTCTCTATGGATCCCCACAAGTGATCAATTCTCGCATGAATTGCTAAGGATCCAGTAAGTCCAACATTGATTCCTTCGGACGTGTCAATTGGACAAATACGCCCATAGTGACTTGGATGAATATCTCGGCTCCGAAAACTTGCAGTTCTCCCTGTCAACCCTCCAGGACCTAAACAACTCACTTTTCGCCCATGAACAGTTTGTGTCAATGGATTCGTTTGATCAAAAACTTGGGATAACGGGTATGTGCCAAAAAAGGTCTCATAAGTAGTTATTAATAAAATCGAAGTTGAAGTTGGAGTTACCAAAGTTTGGGGAGTCGGTTTCGATTGACGTATGAATACTCTACGGATAGTTTTTTGAACTGCATGTTGTAAACGACCAAGAGCTAGTCCGAATTGATCTTGTAACAGATCTGCAACCGAACGAATACGTTTATTTTTCAAGTGATTCATATCGTCATCATCAAGTATACCCGTTCCAAATTTCATTCCAATCAAATGATCTGTAGCGGCCAATACATCTCGTGGTAACAAGAATGTATTGTTCTGAGGTATATCAAGATTAAGTCTCCGATTCATATTTCGTCGACCAATCCTTCCTAATTCACATTTTTGCTGAAAAAATTTCTTTTGTAATTCCTCACATAAGGACTCCGAAAATACTAGGTCCCCACCTACACAAGCAAATTGTTGATAAAACTCCAAAATAGCTTTTTCTTTTGACTCAATCCTCTTCTTCTCCTTAGCATTCGGGAAAGACAAAAAAAATTCAGGGTAGGAAACATTATCTAGAATTTCTCTTAGATTCGAACCCATAGCTGATGATAGAACTAGAATAGATATCTTTTGTTTTCTACTCACGCGAGCCCATATCCTTTCTTTTTTATCAATTGCTAATTCCGATCTTCCTCCCCAATCTGATATTATAGTCCCGGTGTAGATAGAAATTCCCTTATGGTCTAATTCCGAGCGGTAGTAAATACCAGGACTTAGCAATATTTGATTGATCACAATTCGGTATATTCCATTTATAATAAAGGTTCCTAAGGAATTCATTATAGGAATGTTTCCAATAGAAATGGTTTGCTTTTGCACATCGAAACCGAAAATTAATCTCGCGGATACATATAATTCGGAAGAATAGGTGAGTGATTCATACACAGCATCCCTTTCTTTTATCGAGGGTTCTAGCAATTGATATCCTTTCGCAAATAATTGAAATGCAATTTCGTGATCTGGATCTTTAATTGTTGGAAACTTATCAAGTTCTTCTGCCAGGGCTTGATTAATGAACCTACAAAATCCCTCGAATTGGATCTGACTAAATCCGGGTATTGTGGACATTCCCTCGTTTCCATTCCGGAGCATCTTAATCTTAAGTTTCCTGTTTATCAAAGAAAAATTCCATTATCAGCTCATTCTTCATCAATCCCTACGGATCGATCTAGCAATCATGGAATTCATATTCTGTTTACTGAATCACATGAAATTCTAGGGAACTCCACATACGTATTTCATATATGTATTTCATACATATGAATAGAGACAATTTTGACGAAAGTTCGAGTTTGCCAGGGGTACAAATGGAATGAAAATGAAGTCCTAAAACATTCCTAGAAAAACAAATTCTGCCGCTTATACTTTCATGATATTCTAATCAGATTGGATGGCAAAGATTTCTTATTTTATCTCCTTTCTATTAATGTAATAAAGCCATAATTTAATATAATAAATACACTAGAAAGTTTGAGAAAGTTTGACTTTACTTCGATTTATAATAGTGCGCTTACTTTAATTTCAAAAAAGAATTTGAGGGTTCTTTTTTATTTTAGAGTAGTAGAATTGCTAGAAAATTTTTGATTTCCTTGTAGAATTTTAAAATAAAGTAAGTCCCTTTTTTAAGTACATGCCAATCTAGTTATCTACCTCTCCCCATATCCATGCTTTTCTTTTATCGTAATTTCACTTGGACAGGCTAAGATAGTCAGGTTATACTCTATATCAGATCAAATTTCTTTTTTTTTATTCAAGAGATTTAATGTTTTGCAAAATTAAAGCACAATTCCCCATAGAGATATGTACATAAGGGGGATCTTTGGATAATAATGCTGTTCGGGTCTGGAGTTTACCTATACACGGATTAGGCATAAAGCCATAATATTTTATTATCCCATTAAAAGGAAGGAGGAGATAATACCTATTTAAGAGTAGTTCACTACTGCAATAAAAAAAAGATAGAATTCTAGTTAATGGTTCCAATTTGTTCTGAATTTTGCAGCTTGTGACTAGAAATCCACTTTTTCTCCTTTTTAATTTCAATAGAAAGAAACAGAAAGTTTTATTGGGGTAACAATTTATGTTTTAAGATAGAATCTATCGAAAATAATAATAGAAACAGGATCAAAAAAAGCAGGAATAATTTTTTTTTTTAAAGATTGGAAAAAAGTAAGTAGAATTATATTAAAAAAAAGGGGTTTTCGTAAGAAAACGTGGATGAATACTTATCTCTTTTCTCGATTTTCGCTCGGATTTTTTGGCGGCATGGCCAAGCGGTAAGGCAGGGGACTGCAAATCCTTTATCCCCAGTTCAAATCTGGGTGCCGCCTGATCAAAAAAATACTTAGGTTTATAGTACTGATCGAACTCGATAAATTAGTACTCCGCATAAGTTCCGGGAAGAGAGTAACTAGGCCTGCTGATACTGGGTTTTGAGAATCCATACCATAGTCCTATCCTTAAACTAGGGTTTGTTTTGGGGGTAGTGGCCCAAATGGTTACCAATAGGGATATTGATTCGATTTGAGAATTGAAAACGATGAGGCTAAGATGTCAAAAATCTTGGTATCCAAAGATAAGGTCCCTACGGGGCAGTCCTTTTTTTTTCAATTTAAGATTGAAGAAGGGACTCCGCGAAGGAATATCAAGACTTCCTAATTATCATACATTATCGTACATCTTATTTTACCTACATACACTAAAGTAAGGACTACTTATTCGAGCAATAATCAGATTAAATAGGCGGATCCAAAATTAATTTATGAGTTGTGTTGTAGATAAAGTCTCTTCATTCTTTCATAGAATGATAGAAAGCAGTGCTGTAGGGTTTAGGTCAAAAATAAACATAGGTACGGTACGTATCCAATAAATATTTATCTGTCCATAATTTTATGGTATATTCGGGCGTCCTTTGCTTATAAAAAAAAAGAGTAACAAAAGGAATAAAAGATATTCCTATTTCCTCTTCTTCTATTCAAGACATCATTCCCGTACTCTTTTTTAAGGAAAAGAAAGGGCTATGCTATGCTATGTATCATATTTATACTTAATGCTCTCTAATTCTACCGGAATTCCTATTAAGAATTTCTTAGGAGTAAATTCCTTGAACTGATGGATCCATAGCCTTAGGGGAGAGCCCCTTTTTGACTATGTACCCTTGATTCCACTATGATTATTGATCAATAGTAGAAAAATTCCTTCATAGAAATAGGAGACATAATTTAGATGGATATAGTAAGTCTCGCTTGGGCTGCTTTAATGGTAGTCTTTACATTCTCTCTTTCACTAGTAGTATGGGGGAGGAGTGGACTCTAGGGATACTACTAATTGATTGAGTAATCGAATTGTTGTATAAACTCTTTTCTTTAATTGATCGTTTTGCATTAATTATTTTGTCAAACGTTATTCTTTAATCTTTTTCTTTAGTTTTGTTTCACTTCGATAATATAATAGAAAGACTCTAAAGTGTCGTAGAAAAAACTATATGTAGTTCTTTCTACCACACTTTAAGATTCCAACCCGATCCTTTCATTTAAGACTTGGATTTTTTTTTATTTAATCCCTTTTTTCATTTCTTCAATGATTAATTAGAATTCCAATTAATCATTTTGGCTGGCTGTTTTTACATAAATAATAAGTAAAAAAGCAGTAGGAATTAGAATGAACAGTGCAGTAGCAATAAATGCGAGAATATTGACTTCCATAACCTCTTTATTTTTTATTTTCACAATAACTCGGGATGTAATCCCATGGAGAGTAAAAAGGGGTATCCTGTAAATTCAAGGGTAGGGCTTGCATTCTGATAATACTGAATCAATTCAATATTATGAATATCGGATCTATCAATCAATTCATAGTTGAGAGTGGAATAGTATAACATAGGAAGATCCTCTATCCATACTAAGACCAAAATGGTTTTTTTGATTGGATTAGGAATTCCCTATTTTTTGAATCCTTTTCTACTTTTTCTTTTCTATACCTCTAACCCACGATCTTTCTTAATCTTATCCAATTTCCCTTCCTTTTTCTTATAGTTATACATACAATTATGTATGTATGTATTATATGACCAACTTTCTATGGGTCACATAGACATCCAAATAAGCAGTAGAACTGAGAGGGAGAAAAAGGTCTTAAAGAAAAAGGGAATACTATTTATGTATGGATTCCGGAAAAATACCAGTATTCTATATCATATGTGTGTCTTTCTTTATTGGGTCGGGAGGAGTGAAAAAAAATTCCTATACGCTTCCCTTCCCTCTTTAAGGAGAGATGAAAAAAAAGCGAATGTAAGGGTACCCTATGGGTATTTGATCTTGCCCCCTCTCCCCTTTTTTTTTTCATCGAGAAAAAAGCAAATATGAATTTCTCCATTCATTGAACCCTAGTTCGGGACTGACGGGGCTCGAACCCGCAGCTTCCGCCTTGACAGGGCGGTGCTCTGACCAATTGAACTACAATCCCCGCGGGGTGTATGGCATACCTATTCTTAAATTAAATAGAACCATAAGAAGATTCGATGTGTCTGTCCTACTCTAAGAAATAGACGAATCATATACTACATAACTACATATTATAGGTGAATTATAGTGAGAGTGACATAACTAGTATGTCATGATTTTTTATCACTAAAAATGGGTAATAATCCACCCTTCAATAAGAAAAACTCTTTTGTTTGTTAAGTAGTAAGAAAGGAATGAGAGAGATATGGGTTAGAAATCCAATTTATCCCTTATTTTCTTTATCTTTTATTTCTATAGATCAGACATTTTATTTTATGGAAGAAAAACAAAAGGATTTAGTTCATATTCACGAAGTCCTAGATTTTTGGGCCGAGCTGGATTTGAACCAGCGTAGACATCTCGTCAACGAATTTACAGTCCGTCCCCATTAACCGCTCGGGCATCGACCCAGGAAGAATTTATTCTAGGGTTTTTGATAATCTATGATTAACCTCCTTTCAAAATACTCCCTACCCCCAGGGGAAGTCGAATCCCCGCTGCCTCCTTGAAAGAGAGATGTCCTGAACCACTAGACGATAGGGGCATCACTAGACGATAAGGCCATATACAACCGCTCGTGATTATACTATAATCATAGTATGAGCAGTTTTTTGGAATTGTCAATATGCTCGAAAAGTATAACTAGATCCAAAGCAAAGAGTTTTTCCTACTTTTATGTTTTCATCTAGGAGTTTTTTTAGTTGCTGGTTAGATTAATTCATGGATCATCCCCTACTTTTTAGGGAAATTAATTTCATTTAAAGGGTTATAGAATAAGAATGGATTACTAAATAGGGATTCTATAATCTATATTAGTTCAGTACAGGTAGTTATTTGATTGATCTAAGATGAAAAAGAGTCCAATTGCATTTCTTTTTTGCAATTTAGATTTGGTGCTTCATTTAGTGTTCCGACCCAAAATGAATGCATCCCGCACTAAGTCAGAAAATTCTCTAAAAAATAAAAAATGGAGAAAGTTTCAAAAACAAAGAAAAAAGTGAATGAATTTTAGTAGAAAAGTATTCTATCAGATTCGAACCGAGTACTTACGTCTTAGCACGGCATTACTTTACCACTAATTTTAAAAGCCCTTTATCGGATTTGAACCGATGACTTATGCCTTACCATGGCATTACTCTACCACTGAGTTAAAAGGGCTTTTTATTAAAAAAAGTAGCCACTTTGATTTCCCATTATGGATCTAACTGCATAATGTACATAATATATGTATACATAGAGATGTAGAGATTACATATCTATATATTGATATTATATAGAAGTTTAGTCATCGCAAGGTTCAAAATCTTGAGAGCCCTAAATCTTGAGAAAATTAAGAAAAATAAGAAAATATTTCATATTCTATAACTTGCACAAAACTAAAGTAGAGGTTTTTTTTACTAATGACTCTTTGTTTCTTACTTCTATCAAATAATAGGGAAAGTCTATGATGAATTTTTAAAATGTATCTCACTCTTTTCTTTCTCTACGACTCGGACTTAATGATAAGTGGGGGAGGGAAACATCTTCCATAATTTTGTTTAAAATTGAACAAAAAAGAATAAGGAAAAAAGAAATTTATAGGGACAGTGTTACCCCCTATATCCCCTAGTGTATATTCTAGGAATAATAAAACTATTCAGTACAGCAGTCTCGCACACTTACGTCCTCGCAAAGTAAATAATGATCATTGTAGTCGTAACCGTAGAATAGGATTCTAATCGAAATAAATACATTTGGTTCAGACGCTATTGACATGGTAAGAAGAGATGCTAAGTATTTTACAGACCAGAGAGAGGGAGGGGCTATCTAAATCCTAAAGTAAAGGCAAGCGATCCAAGTAGAAATACCAACCGCTCAGTGTCATGAACCTTTGGTTGGATATCCTTGACAAAGGGTACTATTTATATCATAATCTACATGTAGCGGGTATAGTTTAGTGGTAAAAGTGTGATTCGTTCTATTAATAACTGAATTTGAAATGATATACTTAAGTTAAGGCATCTTTAAGTTTTTTCTATTCCGATGAAAACTTTAGTTCTTATAAAGGATTTAATCCTTTTCCTCTCAATAGCATATTGAGGAAGAATATACATTCTCGCGATTTGTACCCAAAGACTCATGGAAATTGCATCCAAAATACAAATTGGATTATGAGTACAGAGTCGCGAAGCATAATTTTACATTGGATTAAGTATTCCAATTTTTAAAATATGAGTAAAGGATCTATGGCTGAAGATACAAAAAAGTTTATTTCCAATCGTAACTAAATCTTCTTTTGTTAAAAAAGGAATAAGGAAGCCAAATAGCTAAAAAAGCGATAGTTTTGGTTTACCAGAACCATCAGCATATTGTTTCAGCTCGGTGGAAACCCAATTCTTTTCCTCAGGATCTCTTGAATGAAATTAGGGAACGAAGTAAGTAGATTAGATAGATTTAGATCGAATTTCTATCTCCTATTCTATAAGGATCATCTAGAAAGCAGAGAGCTTTGGTTCCATTCAAATAGAAAAGCTAACATAGATGTTAAGTGGTGGGAATATCCATAAAGGAGCCGAATGAAATCAAAATTTCATGTTCGGTTTTGAATTAGAGACGTTAAAAATAATCAACCAACGTCGACTATAACCCCTAGCCTTCCAAGCTAACGATGCGGGTTCGATTCCCGCTACCCGCTCCATTCTCTATAAAAGGAGTATTCTTTTTGTCTAGACATGGTAAAAGCCCGTATTCAACCTTTTTTGTCCATCAGTTTTTGGTACTCCAGAGCGGAGTAGAGCAGTTTGGTAGCTCACGAGGCTCATAACCTTGAGGTCACGGGTTCGATTCCCGTCTCCGCACTTACCTTAGCAGTCTGTATAAAAATAAAAGAACTATTCTCTTTCTCTAGATATCGTAGAGGGTTGGGTGGTATCCAACTTTTTATTCAAGAGTTCCCGGCCCTAGAGGGCAAAATTGAGCAGTTTGCGAAGGCACTTGCCTCCATAAGAAGAACATGCAAGGCTCCTCCCGACCCTGCGGAAAATAAAAATGAAATGAAAGAAAGGCACAGTTCTTCTCTTTAAAAGCAGTTTGCCAGTTATTTGTCTCAGTGAATACCCGATTTAGGTAGCCCTTTCCGCCTATGTAGCGCCCCCTTTTTTGAGTGGGATGCAAAAGAAGGGTAAGAATAGTAAGGGATACGGTACTAGACTAACACTTAATTAATACTTAATTTAATATTAAGTAGTTAAACAGTTAACTAGACTAACCTTTTTATCATAGTAATTTACTGAATTAAAGTAGGCGAGCGGCGGGAATCGAACCCGTATCTTCTCCTTGGCAAGGAGATATTTTACCATTGAACTACGCTCGCTACGCTATATATTTTATAGCGTATATCCGCTTGGGTCGACCGTCTATGTCTGGGTCGACCGTTTCGTTTCATTTTCTATTATATTAGAGTTTTTCTTTTTTTATTGTCTGTCAATGAATATTCTAATGGGACTGGAATTTCATAATACTGAAAGAGAAGAGGTAGCAATTCGGAACGCAAATTGCGTTTTAATTTTAATGCGTCTCACTATTCTAAATTCTAATTTTTTTGAAGAAATGGCCTTTTTATTTATTTTGTTTTGGGCTACTCTACTAAATACTAAACAAAACAAAATACTAAACAAATTTAAGAAATGAGAGAATTCAGAATAGCTACGAGAAAGACTAGTCCAATCCATAATGATGTACCGGAAAATACAACATTTTTATTAGTTGACCAACCATCAGGAGAAGCAAATACAAGGGGTACACTAATTACTAAGACTGAGGAAGTCGCAATTAATGCAAAAACAGCTAATTGGAAAGCAATAGTCATATTTATAATCCTCCAAGCTACCATCAAATAAAGTTGACTACATATTTGATCCCTCACTTAACCAAAATTGTAAAAAAATACAAGAAGTAGGAGGGGTTTAATCATGAATCCATTGATTCTTCTCTTTAATTAAAACTTATTTTTCCTTATCGCTTTTTTTATTTGGGGGGTGAGGAGAGGGAATTTAGTCAGCGGGTATAGCGGATCATGTATCCGTGTATACAGTATACAGAGATATGTCGAAAAGGGACTTGCATCTGAGATCTTTATAGGGGTTAGTAGATCTTTTTATATGGCTATGTTCTACTTGTACGAGTAAAATAGGGATTAGGCTGTGGAGAGATGGCTGAGTGGTTGATAGCTCCGGTCTTGAAAACCGGTATAGTTCTAGGAACTATCGAGGGTTCGAATCCCTCTCTCTCCTTTTGCTTATTGAATATGCTTGTTTCTTTAATTTTGTATCTTTATTCTGTCCCTTACCTTTCTTTCATAAAAAGGAATGAATGGCTCGGCTAGATGGAATAACCGAGCCAGAACAGAAAAAAAAATAAAACATTAGAACAGGTATAAATAAGAAAATCTTAGTTAAGAGGGTTCATGTAAAGAACAGGTTCCAAATCACGATCGATTCCCTTTTCAAAACCTGCTGCAGCAGCTCGGGCTCTTCCTGCATGCCACAAATGGCCCACAAAAAAGAAGAATCCTAGAACAAAATGAGAAGTCGATAACCAACTTCTAGGAGAGACATAATTAACTGCATTGATCTCAGTAGCTACGCCACCCACAGAATTTAAAGAGCCTAAAGGGGCGTGGGTCATATATTCTGCTGAACGTCGTTCTTGCCAAGGCTGTATGTCTTTTTTCAACCTACTCAAGTCCAAACCGTTAGGGCCCCTTAGAGGTTCTAACCATGGAGCGCGAAGGTCCCAAAAACGCATAGTTTCCCCTCCAAAGATAACCTCCCCAGTTGGGGAACGCATTAGATATTTACCTAAACCTGTGGGTCCTTGAGCGGATCCCACATTAGCTCCAAGACGCTGGTCTCTAACTAGAAAAGTAAATGCCTGAGCTTGAGAAGCTTCTGGCCCGGTGGGTCCATAAAACTCACTCGGATAAGCCGTATTATTGAACCATACAAAACAACAAGCGATAAAACCAAAGACAGATAAAGCAGCTAAACTATAAGACAAGTAAGCTTCTCCAGACCATACAAATGCACGGCGAGCCCATGCAAAGGGTTTGGTTAAGATATGCCAAATTCCGCCAAATACACAAATGAAACCCAACCATACATGTCCACCAATTATATCTTCTAAATCATCCACACTAACAATCCACCCTTCTCCTCCAAAAGGAGATTTTAGTAAATAACCAAATATAACACTGGGGCTAAGGGTCAAATTGGTAATCTTTCTTACATCTCCCCCCCCAGGGGCCCAGGTATCGTATACACCGCCAAAATAAAGAGCCTTAAGTACTAGAAGAAAAGCACCTAGACCTAACAAAATTAAGTGAATACCCAAAATTGTAGTCATTTTATTTCGATCTTTCCATACATAACCAAAAAAAGGAAAAGATTCCTCAAGAGTCTCGGGGCCCAGAAGCGCGTGATAAATGCCACCGAAGCCTAATACTGCGGACGAAATTAGGTGAAGTACTCCAGATACAAAGTATGGGAAAGTATCTAGAACTTCTCCCCCTGGTCCTACTCCCCAACCTAGAGTAGCTAAGTGTGGAAGTAAAATTAAGCCTTGTTCATACATGGGCTTTTCTGGTACGAAATGAGCCACTTCAAATAGGTTCATTGCTCCGGCCCAGAATACGATTAATCCGGCATGGGCTACGTGAGCTCCAAGTAGCTTACCGGACAAATTGATAAGTCTGGCATTCCCAGCCCACCAAGCAAAGCCGGTGGTTTCTTGGTCACGACCAGCTAAAACGAAAGTTCCATTAAAGAGCGTTTCCACGTGGTAGAACCTCCTCAGGGAATATAAGATTTTCATGAGGCTGATCCTGAGCTGCCATCCACGCACGAATACCCTCGTTTAAAAGAATATTTTTGGTGTAGAAAGTCTCAAATTCAGGATCTTCCGCTGCACGGATTTCCTGGGAAACAAAGTCATAGGCACGTAAGTTCAGAGCCAGGCCAACTACGCCAATAGCACTCATCCATAAACCGGTGACGGGTACAAATAGCATAAAGAAATGTAACCAACGTTTATTGGAAAAAGCAACACCAAAGATTTGGGACCAAAAGCGGTTAGCAGTGACCATTGAATAAGTTTCTTCAGCTTGAGTTGGGTTAAAAGCGCGGAAGGTATTTGCACCATCACCGTCCTCAAATAGAGTGTTTTCTACGGTCGCTCCATGAATAGCGCATAGCAGAGCCGCGCCTAATACTCCGGCAACTCCCATCATATGAAATGGGTTCAACGTCCAATTATGAAATCCTTGGAAGAAAAGGATGAATCGAAATATCGCTGCTACGCCAAAACTCGGCGCAAAGAACCAACCAGATTGCCCCAGTGGATAAATAAGGAATACAGAAACAAAAACCGCGATTGGACCAGAGAATGAGATTGCATTATAAGGCCGTAATTGAACAGACCGAGCAAGTTCAAATTGGCGTAACATGAAACCTATTAGTGCAAAAGCCCCGTGGAGAGCTACAAAAGTCCATAAACCGCCTAATTGACACCAACGAGTAAAATCTCCTTGGGCTTCCGGTCCCCATAGTAGCAACAAAGAGTGTGCTAAACTATTGGCAGGGGTAGAAACTGCTGCGGTTAAGAAATTACAACCTTCCAAATAGGAACTAGCCAATCCATGGGTATACCAAGAAGTTACAAAAGTTGTCCCTGTAAACCAACCCCCTAAAGCGAAATAAGCACAAGGAAAGAGCAATAGGCCGGACCATCCTACAAAAACGAAACGGTCCCTTCGTAACCAGTCATCCATAGTATCAAATAGATCATTTTCTTCTTTAGGAACTCTACCAAGGGCTATAGTCATAGTGATCCTCCTATTCAATTACTTCAACCATTTCCGAGCACCTCATGTCACTTCCAAGGCATATGATAGTTTTGTTTTATTATCTGTGGACGATTTGTTTCTCGTTCAATGCCCTTTTTCAATGGTCTCGAAGATATAAATTTTTTATTTTTATCTATGGAGTCACAACTGAGGTCGTGGTAAATCCATGAATTTGATTCGATTTGTTTTTCTTATACTTTTGTTTTTATTATACTATAGAAATAAACATTTCAATTCAGCATTATTCCATGACTCCTATTTCAAAGCCTATCTTTTAAGGGAAAAATGAAAATCAAAGTAACCCCTATATCCCCATTCCCTCTCTATTTCATGGGTGGAAGAACAGAAAAGGAGGATTCTTAAAAAAAAAAAGACTTTCAAAATCTATTTTTATGTGTAGCGGAAAGGAGTTGCGATTTCTTCTTATTCCTATAGAACTTCTAGTAACAAGAATAGAAAATCGTAAATAACAAAAAATTCTTGTCTTGCGAGGTCTAAGTCTAAGGAAATAAAAAAAATTCGCTTATACAATTTCATCTACATCGAATTTATATATCAGAATAGCGGATAGAGGCATTATTCAAGGAGTCAGATCTACTTACTTTATGGTTCTTTCGAATTTTATGTTGGGTTTGATAAGAACCCCCTTTTTTGCTTTCTTGATAAATAATCGACAAAAAAGGCGTTTTTTCTTTTTTATATAACCTGCTTGTTTTATTATAACAAGTCTTATAGGGAAATGCCCGCTAAAGAGAAAATCTATCTGATTGTCTCTCGGACAATATCGATTTTTAGTTTTAGAAATAAAAAACAAGAATTTTCTTCTTTTTTTTATTAACATTAAGAAAAAAGAATATAACTAAAATGGAATTGGCAATATAATTTTTATAGACTTTTGAAAGAACAAAAAGGGTTTTTTGCAATCGTTATTTCTTGTCTCTATCATATCACATAAACAAACCTTTTTATTTGGAACGGGGAGAGATGGCTGAGTGGACTAAAGCGGCGGATTGCTAATCCGTTGTACAATTTTTTTGTACCGAGGGTTCGAATCCCTCTCTTTCCGCTCCCTCGGATCATTTGGGACTTTCGAATTGGAAGGAATTCTGACCCCCGGATTTTCTCATAGATAAATGTACGAAACAAACCCAATCCAATTTGTAAGAAAAAATCAAAAAAAAATGGAATTTTTACTCCTCGCGCCCAGGATTCCGTCCTGGGTCATTAGATAAGAATCCAAAGATAAAGAGTGAAACAAAGAATATTACTACTGTATAAACAAAAAGTTTGAGAGTAAGCATTACATAATCTCCAAGATTTTTTTTTAAGGAATAGATTACCGGTTTTTCCTTACCACACGGATCCACTAGGATGGATTTTTTTTTGATAGTTAAAAATGCAAAAATGAATTCTTGAAAAAAAAAAATGGGAAGAATTCATTTATAATAAGCACTCTTAATCAATAGAAAAAGAGGGTTTAGGTATTGTGTAGGTACCTAAAGGTACCTGCTCAACGTAGGTGCAGAAGGGTAGAAAGGCTGATCCAAATTTATTGCTGCAGCTATCCATTCAATGTAGAAAAATTTGCATTTTAGAGTCGAAGGTTCATAATATAAAAATATAAAAGTTCTCGCCTTTTACCCATTTTTATAATTTTTTGGAATGAATACATCATTCAATTTGGCAGACAGAGTACTAAACATTTCATCGAAAACTTACAGCAGCTTGCCAAACAAAGGCTAATAGAAAAAAGAATAGAGGTATGACAGGCATAATATCCACGATTGGGTTGAAAATAGCATAAGCTTCGGGCAATTTGGCAAAGAAAAAACTAGTCGGATAAAGAACAGAATTAAAACAGATACAGGTTAAACTAAGTATATTAGGCATAACAAGCATTTCATTCTTGTATAGTAAATAATTGGATTTTGATTGAGTTATTTTTCTAAGGGAAAAAGGAAAAGGCAGATTCCAAATCTTTTTTTTTCGGACTTTCCCAAACACAAAATACCTCCTTGTATTCGCACTCTCAAATGAGTGTGGAATAAATTCGACTTTCATATAATATCTTAATAGAATTCCATGTAATGATCAATGCATTTTTTTGATTCTCTATTATCTGCATGTCTAGAATACTAGCAAGAGAATATTCCTCATTTTTTATGTAATTGAAATGGGATTGACGAATAACAAATAAACATAATAGTGTTTATTAGTGTAGCATAAAATGAAATGGGGCGTGGCCAAGTGGTAAGGCAGCGGGTTTTGGTCCCGTTACTCGGAGGTTCGAATCCTTCCGTCCCAGATTGTTTCTGATAGTACTCCGCACGAGACAAAAGTTTATTAATATTAAATTATTAAAGAGAATAGTGGTATCTTATGAACTCTTCGATTAGATGCATTTCTAAGCATTCACTTTCTTTCTCAGAAAACTTAATAAAGTCTTAAGTCCAGTCAAATTGAATATCTTTATTTTCATGAAAAAATTGTGTCTATCAGGCACATTCAGGATATGCCTCCACTATAATTCACTTAATTATATTTTTTTCTTACTTTTTTTTGTATTCGAGTCGAAGAAGTATGGAAGTACGAGAATTCTATAACTACCAAAAACTTTCAATCTATTCATTGGAATAGTTTATTTAGTTACATAGTTCATTTTTTTATTGTTACGGAAAAAAAATATATTGCTAATCTAATTCTAATATAGTAATTAAATTAATTAAACTTTTTTGAAGGTTGATAGTTTATTTATTGGGGAAGAGTGGATCCTTCTCTTCTCACTTCAAAATTGATAACTTGAGCCATCCGTTGAGAATGGAAATTTAATAATAAATAAGTCTTAAGCAAACCCGTTTAGTCGTCTTTTTCGAACTATGTTTCATTCATATGATAGAATATGGGTTTAAATAAATCGGATCTTTGCGGAGGCTTTCCCGATAAATACTTACTTTACTTTTATCCATATTGCTCCATAGACAGCAAATTTGAATTAGTATACACAAAACAAAACCAATGACTATTCATGATTCCATCCATATTGGATCAATTCTCTATACCACTTTGCAATGAAAAGAGGAATGTTTGTTATGGTAAAACTTCGTTTAAAACGATGTGGTAGAAAGCAACGTGCGACTTGAAGGACATGATCGATTGTGGATTTTGCTATCCATCATTTTCCATAGTAATGAAAATGCTCTTGGCTCGACATAGTCTGTTCTATTCGTCCCGAACCAAATTTGCGCTGGGTTGTTTGTTTTTAAGTAAATAGTACACGATGGAGCTCGAGAGGATAGAATTTTTTTTTATCAAGGGAAAGAATCTAGGGTTAGTGAAAACTAATAAATTAGGCCAACTTTGTCAGTCTATCCTTAATATAGAAATGGAAAGGTTAAAATAATAAGAAAATCCTATTTTTTGAAGATAGGGAAAACTCTTTCAATTAAAAGTATATCAAAAATAATTCTGCTTATTTGATTTCTATAGAATAGGGAGATGCTTTATCGAAGGAAATAAGAAAAAAAGAGTATGTTGCTACTCTTTTGAAAGAAAAAAGAATAGGAATTCCCGAAGTAATGTCTAAACCTAAGGATTTCACAAATCAAAGATAAAGGATTCCAGAACAAGTAAACACAATTTTCAATTGTCTCAACAACAGAATTGGATCAGAATAAGGAATAAAAGTAAATTCGTTCGAAATGAGACAAAGAAAAGAGTTTAGAGACGACTCAAAAATTTTAGAAGGATTTTGCCTTTGAAGCCTGTCAGTCAAAATTAGCCAACTTGAGTCATGAGTATAAATGAAATTTGTTTTTTCTGTAAGGAAATTAATGCACGTCATAGTCTAATTTCTATTATTATAGACAGAAATGAAAATCATTTTCTCGAGCCGTATGAGGATAAAACCTCCTATACGTTTCTAGGGGGGGGCGTTGTTTATCTACATCTATCCCAATAAGCTGTCTATCGAATCGTTGCAATTGATGTTCGATCTCGAAGAGAAGGAAGAGATCTTCGAAAAGTCGGTTTTTATGATCCGATAAAGAATCAAACTTGTTTAAATGTTCCAGCTATTCTCTATTTCCTTGAAAAGGGTGCTCAACCGACAAGAACTGTTTATGATATTTTAAGGAAGGCAGAATTCTTTAAAGAAAAAGAAAGAACTTTGAGTTAATTGAAGAACTAAATCAATAAATAAAGTAGGAGAAGATCACTAGTATTCCTCGTTCTCTAATTATTTAGACATAATTTACCTCCTTCTTAGTCCTAGTTAGAATTTATGTCGTGCCAATCCAACATAAGCCCCTATTTTATTTACTTTTTCTATCTAATTTTTTTTTACCATTGTATTTCCATTGACAAAGGTCTATTGAACAAATAGAATTTGTAGATAGATAGGTCTCTTTATCCTCACTGCATATTATATTTTTCTCCCTACACTTCGCTCAAATGATAAGGGTGTTCCTCTTGCATGTATTTTCATACAAGATTCTTATTTCAGTAAAATAAAAATCGCTAAAAAAAGTAGCTTTTTGCCATTCTAATCGGGGTCGCTCTTTTTTTAATCTTAGTGTAGTGGAATTTAACTGGATCTGTTCATTTTGGCATTTTAGTGTTTTTCATTTCATCGTCGATAAATTCTTTCTTTTGATGTCTTGCTAATTCAATGTTTTGACAGAAGCTCGCGGTGTAATTCCATTGATTTTTGGATTTCGATCGTATCTAAGATCCTTTTTTTTATCTGGGTTGCTAACTCAATGGTAGAGTACTCGGCTTTTAAGTGCGACTATGATCTTTTACACATTTGGATGGAGCAACAAATTCGTCCAGACTCTTGGTAGAGTCTAGAAGACCACGACTGATCCTCAAGGGTAATGAATGGAAAAAATAGCATGTCGTAAAAAAATCAATTGATTTTTTTTTTTGAATGGAATAAAAATTACGATTTTCTGGGTCTAGTGAATAAATGGATAGAGCCTGGCTCCAATTCTGGTAAAATAAAAAGCAACGAGCTTAACTTCCTAATTGGAATGATTCCCCGCTCTAATTAGACGTTAAAAATAGATTAGTGCCGGATGCGGGGAAAGGTTGGGTTTTCCGATGAGTGGACCCTTTTTTTTTTTCTTTTTTTTAGAAATCCTAATTATTCTTGATTATGAATTGAATAAGGGATATTGTGGATTGAATGTGTAAAAGAAGCAGTATATTGATAAAGAGGCTCTATTCCAAAGTCAAAAGAGCAATTGGCCTGCAAAAATAAAAAATTTGTTCTGTTTGGGTAGAAAAGGAGCGGAAAAAGATCTGTGGATTAGACTCCCTTTCTTTCCAGGGTTTGTATTAAAAAATGCAACACCCTGTTCTGACCATATTGCACTATGTATCATCATTCGATAAACCGAGAAATGCTTCTTCTCTCTGATTCAAGTAGAAATACAAATGGAAAAATTCGAAGGGTATTCAGAAAAACACAAATCTTGTCAACAATACTTTGTCTACCCACTACTCTTTCAGGAGTATATTTATGCATTTGCCCATGATTATGGATTAAATGATTCCGAACCCGTGGAAATTGTTAGTTGTAATAACAAGAAATTTAGTTCACTACTTGTGAAACGTTTAATTATTCGAATGTATCAGCAGAATTTTGGGATTAACTTGGTTAATCATCCTAACCAAGATCGATTGTTGGATTACAAAATTGGTTTTTATTCTGAGTTTTATTCTCAGATTCTATCTGAGGGATTTGCAATCGTTGTAGAAATCCCATTCTCGCTACGAGAATTACCTTGTCCGAAAGAAAAAGAAATACCCAAGTTTCAGAATTTACGCTCTATTCATTCAATATTTCCCTTTTTAGAAGACACATTTTTGCATTTAGATTATTTATCACATATAGAAATACCCTATCCTATCCATTTGGAAATCTTGGTTCAACTCCTTCAATACCGTATCCAAGATGTTCCATCTTTGCATTTATTGCGATTCTTTCTCAACTACTATTCAAATTGGAATAGTTTTATTACTTCAATGAAATCCATTTTTATTTTTAAAAACGAAAATAAAAGACTATTTCGATTCTTATATAACTCTTATGTATCAGAATATGAATTTTTCTTGTTGTTTCTTCGTAAACAATCTTCTTACTTACCATTAGCATCTTCTGGAACTTTTTTGGAACGAA